CAAGAAGATGCCTGATAAAGGATTATCTTGATGTGATAAATCATGTTTTTTAACTCTTCTTATATTTTTTTAAAATAAATTAAAAATTTTGAAACTCAAAATTTCATGTGGTAACACTTAAATATAGAAAAATAAGCTAATTTTAAGCTTTTGGATTCATAATTCAAATATAGGACACCTTTTTTCTAATGAATCCAATAAATTTAATTCATTTTTCATTATATATTATAACAATTATTTTTTCTTTATCCTCTAATTCATGAGTTATAATTTGAATAAGAATAGAAATAAATCTTTTAATATTCATCTTTTTAATAATAGAAACCCCTATTTCTATAATTAAAACAGAAAGAACACTAAAATACTTCCTAATTCAATCAATTAGATCTGTGATATTTATTACTTCTATTAATAGAAATTTAATTTTTTACAATGAAAAACTAATTATTAATATAATGTTACCCCCCATTGCTTTAATAATTAAAAGTGGAATAGCCCCCGTTCATTCCTGAAGCCCCCCAATTGTAAGAAAATTTTCTTTAATGAGATTAACGTTATTTATGACAGTTCAAAAATTAATCCCTATGTTTTTAATTTTTTCATCATGAATTTGAATTTTCCCTTTAAGAGTAATTTTTAATGTAGCTGTAGGAAGTGCTGGTGGGTTAATTCAAAGTTCTGTGATTAAAATAATAATTTTTTCTTCTATTAATAATACTGGATGGATACTTTTGACTATAATAGATTCATTTTTACTTTTTTGAATTTATTTTATAAACTATATGCTATTTACTCTCATAATAATAAAATTTTTATGAAAAAGTCAAATTAAATGAATTTCTCAAATTAAATCAAGTAGCCCTTCTGTTAAATGGATATATTTTTCAATCATAATATCTATAAGAGGGTTACCCCCATTTATAGGATTCACCCCTAAATGATTAACAATTAAATACTTATTTTTTAATAATATACTTGTAATTTTAATTTGTGCTTGTTTATCTATTATTACCTTGTTTTTTTATTTAAAATCAAGTATTAGTCTAATTACTATAATATTTACAACAAAAAAATGAATACTTAATTTTGTTTACTCTATTAATATCACCTTCATAATTAATTTAATTGGTCCAATTGCATACTATTTAGTTATTTAAAGTCTTAAGTTAAAAAAACTAATAGCCTTCAAAGTTGGAAATATAATTTTAGACTTTGAGAGATTTTTAAAAATACCTTTAAATTTGCAATTTAAAATCATAATTGAATAAAAAATCTAATAAAAAAAACAAAGTTTATAAAAGAATTTACAGTTCCTCGCTTTTAATCAGCCATTTTATCAAATGTGATTAATAAGAACAAACCATAAAACTATTGGTACATTATATTTTATTTTTGGAATTTGATCAGGATTATTAGGACTTTCTTTAAGAATAATTATTCGAATTGAGTTAAGACAGTCTTCCCCTTTACTAATAAATGATCAAATTTACAATACCATTGTAACTGCTCACGCATTTATTATAATTTTTTTCATAACAATACCTGTTATTATTGGAGGATTTGGAAATTGGTTAGTTCCTTTAATAATTGGTGCTCCTGATATAGCGTTCCCCCGATTAAATAATTTAAGCTTTTGATTATTAATCCCCTCTTTATATTTACTAATTATAAGAAGAATAATTGACCAAGGTGTAGGAACAGGGTGGACAGTGTACCCCCCTCTGTCTAATTCTATATTCCATAGAGGTTACTCTGTTGATACCGCAATTTTTTCGCTTCATCTTGCAGGAATTTCTTCTATTTTAGGAGCAATTAATTTTATCACAACTATTTTAAATATACGAAGAGCTATGTGTGATATAGACAAATTACCTTTATTTGTGTGATCTGTTATAATCACAGCTTTTTTATTACTTTTAGCTCTCCCAGTATTGGCAGGAGCTATTACTATACTTTTAACAGATCGAAATATAAATACTTCTTTTTTTGATCCCTCAGGAGGAGGAGACCCAATTTTATACCAACACCTATTTTGATTTTTCGGACATCCTGAAGTTTACATTTTAATCTTACCAGGATTTGGCTTAATCTCTCATATTACTACTCAAGAAAGAGGAAAAATTTCTGCTTTTGGAACTTTAGGGATAATCTACGCTATATTATCTATTGGAATTTTAGGATTTATCGTATGAGCACATCATATATTTACAATTGGAATAGATGTTGATTCACGAGCATATTTTACTTCTGCTACAATAATTATTGCTATCCCTACAGGAATTAAAATTTTTAGATGAATTGCTACTATTTACGGAACTAAAATAAATTTCTCTCCTAGATTAATTTGATCTTTAGGTTTTATTTTTTTATTTACTTTAGGAGGATTGACAGGTGTAATCCTAGCAAATTCTTCTATTGATATCATTCTTCATGATACTTACTATGTAGTTGCTCACTTCCACTATGTGTTGTCAATAGGAGCAGTATTTGCCATTATTGCTAGATTTATTAACTGGTACCCATTATTAACAGGACTTGTTATACACAAAACGATGTTAAAAACACAATTTTTAAGAACTTTTATTGGAGTAAATATAACATTTTTCCCTCAACATTTTCTAGGATTAATAGGGATACCACGACGGTACTCTAACTATCCAGATTTGTTAATTTTTTGAAATGTAATCTCTTCTATAGGGTCTATAATTTCAACATTTTCAATAATTTTTTTTATTGTTATCATCTGAGAATCATTATATTCAAAACGATTTGTGATGTCTTCTCTTAATTTCTATATAACTGAGTGAACTCAAAATATACCTCCAATTGAACACAGTTACTCTGAAATTCCTAGTTTATCAACAAAATAAAATAAACTAATATGACAGAATAATGTAATAAATTTAAAATTTAAATATGAGTAACTTCTTTTAGTAATAGACTGAATAAAATTATCTTTATACGATAGAGCTTCCCCACTTATAGAGCAATTATTTATATTTCATGATTATAGAATACTTATTATTACAACAATTTTGTCTGTAGTTTCATTTTTAATAATTAAAATAATAATAAATGTAAATACATCGAATATAATACTAGAAAACCAATTAATTGAATTAGTTTGAACTTTAATTCCGACAATTATTTTAAGTTTAATTGCTTTACCTTCTCTTCATTTATTATATATTATAGATGAACTTCAAAATCCTGTTCTAACCATTAAAATTATAGGTCATCAATGATATTGAAGTTATGAATACAACGACTTTAATTCAATTGATTTTGATTCTTACATAAAACAAGAAAGAATTTTTCGATTTTTAGAAGTAGATAATAATACTCCCATTCCATTAAAATGTCAAATTCGATTGATTACAACATCATATGATGTGCTACATTCATGAACAGTTCCATCGATAGGTTTAAAAATAGACGCAACCCCCGGACGACTAAACCAAATATCTTTAATATCTAACCGTGCAGGGTCATACTACGGGCAATGCTCAGAAATTTGTGGGGCTAACCATTCATTTATACCTATTGTGTTAGATGTAATTCCAATTAAATATTTTATTTTATGAATTAAAAATTTTTCTTTATTTAGTGACTGAAAAGCAAGTAATGGTCTCTTAAACCAAATAATAGTAACTGCAATTACTCTAAATAAAGAAATTAGTTAATATATAATATTGGATTGTCAAATCAAAGTAATTAAACCAAATTATTTCTTTATCCCACAAATGTCTCCTATACCTTGAATGCTTATTTTAATATTTACACTTATAATATTAATATTTATTAATTCATATATTTTTTTTTGTAATAATAAAAATTATCAACCTAATAATAGTAAATTTATTAAATCTAACAATTTTTTTATTAAATGATAACAAGATTATTTTCTATATTTGATCCTACTGCAGTGACACACATTCAAATTAATTGAATAAATATAATATTAAGAATTATAATTATACCAATTTTAATATGAAAATCTTTATCTCGAAACAACTTTTTACTAAATTTAGTTGTTACAAACTTAAATAAAGAATTTGAATCTCTTTTTAATAAAAATTTATTGATAAAAGGATCCACATTATTAATATTATCTCTTTTTTTATTTATTCTAACTAACAATATCACAAGAAACTTTCCGTACACTTTTTGTTGCTCTGCTCATTTATGCTTTTCTTTTGCTTTAGCTTTACCAATTTGGCTATCAATTGTTTTATTTTTGTGAATAAACATAAATAAATCTATATTTGCTCATTTAGTCCCAACAGGAACTCCAAACTTATTAATACCTTTCATAGTATTAATTGAATTAACAAGAAATTTTATTCGTCCTATAGCATTATCTGTTCGTTTAACAGCAAATTTAATTGCTGGTCATTTACTAATAGCTTTATTAGGGACTACTTTAAATTTTCATTCTAATTTATGGGTATTAATTTTAATTATTCAAATAATATTTATTAGTTTTGAATTAATAATTGGACTTATTCAATCTTATGTATTTTCAGTGTTAATAACTTTATACTCAAGAGAAATAAGTTAATGAAAAAAAACCATCAATTTCATTTAGTTGATTTATCTCCATGACCTTTATTGATTTCGATTATTATTATAAATTATACTTGATTTACTGTTATTTTTTTTAATACTAAAATAAAATTTCCACTAATTACAATACTAATTATTTTTATAATTATAATAAAATGATGAGAAGATATTCAACGAGAAAGAACTTTACAAGGAAACCACACTTTTTCAGTTATATCATCAATAAAATACGGAATAATTTTATTTATTACATCTGAAATTTTATTTTTTATAAGATTTTTTTGAAGATTCTTTCATCATAGTTTGTCACCTAATATAGAAATAGGACTAATATGGCCCCCATTAATAATCTATAGATTTAATCCTTTACATATCCCTCTTTTAAATACTGTAATTTTATTGAGTTCAGGTATTTCTGTGACCTGAACTCACTCTTCTTTATTTATAAATAATTTAAATCAAACAAAAAAAAGATTAATATTAACAATTATTTTAGGGGTTTATTTTTCAAGACTTCAATATTATGAATATAAATTTGCACCATTTTCTATAAGAGATTCTGTGTATGGAAGAAGTTTTTTTCTCACAACTGGATTTCATGGGATCCACGTAATTATTGGAACATTATTTTTAATACATTCATTTTTACGATTAAATAAAATTCATTTTTCTAAAACACATCATTTAGGGATAGAATTATCTATTTGATATTGACACTTTGTAGATGTAGTATGATTATTTTTATATATAAGAATCTATTGATGAGGAAAATAAATTAATTTCATTAGTATATTTTATTACATTTAGCTTCCAACTAAAAAATCTTTAGATGAAATAATTTATTTAATTTATAGACTTTTTAGTTTATCACTAATAATTATCACATTAATTAATTCTGTGACTCCATTATTTAACATACATAAAACATCACAGCGTGAAAAAAAATCACCTTTTGAATGTGGATTTGACCCTTTAACATTAAACCGAATCCCTTTTTCAATTCATTTTTTTTCAATTAGACTAATATTTCTCATTTTTGATATTGAAATTACAATTCTTATACCCTTACCTATTATAGTAAATTACACATATAAAATAAGATGAATATTATTTAATATTCTTATATTGATAATTTTAATTTTAGGGCTTATACTAGAATGAAAAGAAGGCTCTATAGAATGAAAATAGGATTATAGTTTAAATAAAACAGTTATTTTGCAAATAAAAATTATGTATTTAATCTGAAAGTAAAGAAGTAATATATACATGTAGTTTCGACCTAAAAATAAGATTAATATCCATACTTTGAGTAAAAGTCAAAAAGAGACAAATTATTGTTAATAATTTAACTGAGCAAATTCTTACTCAAGGAGTTTAAGAGGAAGCTGCTAACTACCTCAAAGCATTAATTTGTTAAACACCCCCTTTTGTAGTTTATATTAAAATATCATATTTTCAATCTGAAAAAGAATTTTTCCAAAAGAATTTTCTACCTAAACTTCTTCAAAATTTTATTCTCTTTAAACTATTTAGAAATAACCCGTAAAGCACTAAAATTATAACTCCTACAGATAAATAGTTAAATCCTGTTTTAGAAAAATAGTAAGAAGTTTTTAAAGTATTTTTTTTCAGATTAAAGATACAAGATTCAAACCAACCCTGATCTATAACTTTTAACAATTTTAATCTCAGTACAACCAAATATCTATGTATCTTAGTTACATTAGTAGTAAACAGTATATTCACCACAAATCTATTTATAGGTTGAGTTAATTTTAAAGTTCCATGTCAACATACCCCAATTCTAACTACAATTAAAGGTATTAATTTGACCAGAGTTGTCACGCAAGTAAAATATAGTTCTTGAATCATTCAATTTAAAAATACCCCTATAACTACATTAGATAAAGATAAAATAAAAATTATTAACAATATTTTTCAAGAAACTTGAGTGTAAACTACTCATATTCCTAGTGAAAAATAAACAATTAAACGAATAGTGTAAGCAATAGTCAAAGAGACTAAAACTAAAAGAAGCACCCCTACCCCTATACCAGAAAAATTAAAATAAATTAACTCAAGTAAAGTGTCTTTTGAGTAAAATCCTGATGTAAAAGGAAGTCCTATTAAATTAAATATAGAAACATTAATACATCTTTTTAAGATTAAATCTAATTCTATATTTCCTATTTTTCGTAAATCCTGTAGTCCGTTGCTTCTATGGATAATAGAACCTGCACATATAAATAATAATGCTTTAAATAAAGCATGAACTAACAAATGAAAAAAAGCAATATACGGATACCCAACACATAAAATTAAAACTATAAACCCTAACTGTCCTAATGTTGATAAAGCAATAACTCGTTTTATATCAAATTCTTTTAAAGCAGAAATTCCTGCGATAAAAATTGTTAAAAGAGAACAAATTAATAAAATTAAAACAAAAAATGTTCTTTGGTAACAAAAATAAAATCGAATAAGAAGGTAAACCCCTGCAGTAACTAAGGTAGATGAGTGAACTAAAGAAGAAATAGGTGTGGGGGCTGCTATAGCTAACGGAAGTCACACATTAAAAGGAACTTGAGCTCTTTTTGTTATACAAGCTAGAACAAAAAAAATAGTTATAGATCTTTCAAAAAAAAGATACAACCCATCTAAACTAAACCAAGCAATCGCTACTATCAATATACTATCCCCTAACCGATTAGTTGCAGCTGTAATAAACCCTGAGTTAAAAGAATTTGAACTTTTGTAATAAATAATTAAACAATATGAAATTATTCCCAACCCATCTCAACCTAATAAAACCCCTAAGGAACTAGGGCTTATGATTATAACAAGCATAAAACAAATAAAAAGTATTGTTAACCACAAAAATTGATGACATTCTTTACCCATATAAACTTTAGAGTAATTTAAAATTAAAGAAGAAATAAGTAAAACAATAAACATAAATATAACAGCTATCCAATCTAAATAAACCACAGTTCTAAAAACAATTGAATTTATAAAAAATAACTCAATTTCATATAAATAACTTAAATTACACATTATAAATAAAAAAGAAATTTGAAAAACCACAATAGATACAACACATATAAAAAATGATAAAAACTCGAATTTTCTTACTTTACACAAAATTAAAATAATAAATAATCTTCGATTCCACAAATCAATATTTTTTTTAAACTATTTTAATAAAATGTTATCAAGCTAAGATCTAAAATTAATAAATTAAGAGGAACTCAGTGTAAAAGTATTATTAAATTTTCTTTATGACTTAAATTACAAAAAGAAAAAAATTTTGAGGTCTGCCCTTGCTGAGTGTAAGAAAAAAGATAAATTCTGTATATCGATCTAATAAACCCCAGTAAAATCAAAATTCTTCAAGAAATACTAGTATATCTAAAAATAGAAGTAATCAACAAAATTTCTGCTGGTAAATTTAAAGAAGGGGGAAAAGAAAGATTAGAAGAACAAAACATAAACCACCACAATGTAGATGCAGGTATAACAGTATAAATACCTTTATTTAAAAAAATTCTTCGTCTTAAAGTTCGAGTGTAAGTGACTCCTAAAATACAAAACAGCCCAGAAGAGCATAAACCATGACCTATTATTATAAATACCGCCCCCTCAATTCTAATATTTTTTAAAGTTAAAACTCCTGAAAGTATAATTCCCATATGAACAACAGAAGAGTACGCAACAAGCATCTTTATATCACTTTGAGTAAAACATACACATCTTAACCATAAAGCTCCTAATAAACTATAAAAAATAAAACTTGTGCTGTATAAAAATAAAGTATCCCCCAAAAAAAAAGTAACTTTAATAAGTCCGTAACCTCCTAATTTCAGTATAACCCCAGCTAAAATTATAGAACCATACACAGGAGCCTCTACATGAGCTCGAGGTAACCAAAAATGGAAACCAGTTATAGGTAGTTTAACTAAAAAAGCTATAATAAATATTAGTAAAATCACAACTCCTTTATTTAAATAAATAAATTTATCTAAATAAAAAATTATAATTAAAAGTGGTAAGGAAAATAAAACAGTATATATAATTATGTAAAACCCTGCTTCTAACCGATCTGGCTGGTACCCCCAACCATAAATAATTAATAAAACAGGTAAAACACTAATTTCAAATCACATGTAGAATATAATTATTCTATCAGAATAAAATACTATAATTAAACAAATTAAAAGTAATTTAAACATAATAAGTAAATCTCTAGTTTTATCTTTTAAATCTACTCTTATAATTATTATTCTAACCAACCAAAAACTCAGTAGAATCATAATAATTTTTAAATTAAATTCACCCACTTCATATAAATTTAAAAGACTCCATAAAAAATAAATAATAAGTATATTTAAATTTAATAATCAATGATTACAAACCGCAATTAAACCTAAACTGAAAAGTACTTCTAACATATCAATAATGTAAGTGATTTTAAATAATCACTCCCATGAGTACGAATATATAAAGTTAATAAAACTAATCCAATTACTGCTTCACAAACTATAATAATAATTAAATAAATGATTACTGTTAAATCGTAAGAAAATAATCTCAAAAATTCAACTATCATCAACAAAATAATTAATCTTAAAAGTTCTAAATTTAACAATATTATCAAAATATGACTCCTTAATTTAAAAAAACATAAACACCCTACCAAAAGCATAAAATAACAACTTAATGAAACAACCAAAGTTTTAATAGTTTAAAAAAAATATTGATTTTGTAAATCAAAGTTAATAAAATTTTAAAACATCAGTTAAATAATAAATTATATCTCTAATATCCAAAATTAGTATTTTATTAAACTATTAGCTGAAATTTTTAAAATTTTATTAACTTCAACAATAATTATAACCACTTGTGTTCCCTTAGTAAAAACTCCCTTAACTATAGGCATAGTAATTTTTATACAAACAGTAATTATTTGTTCTTTAACACGTATAATTAGTATATCTTCATGGCTTCCATTTACAATATTTTTAGTTATAGCAAGAGGTTTAATAATTATTTTTATATATGTTACTAGAATTTGTTCAAACAAAAAGTTTTCGTTTATCAAAATAAATATAATTTTTTTAATACCGATTTTAATTATATTTATATGACTAAAAGATATTTTTTATTTTCCTTACAAAGATAACTTACAAATTAAAGATTTATTCAATCATGAATTTCTTAAACTTTACACCCACATAAATATTTTTTCATCAACTTTTATATTTATATACCTATTACTAATACTAATCATTATAATTAATTTATTATTACTAAATAAAGGACCCATACGTAAAAAATATTAATGTTATCTAAATTAAAAAAAAACAATGTTTTAATCCAATCTATTTATAATTCTTTAATTAATTTACCTACACCTTCTAATATCAACATTTTATGAAACTTTGGCTCTTTACTAGGATTGATACTGATCATTCAAATTTTTTCAGGAATCTTTTTAGCTATACATTTTGCAGCTGATGTAAACTTAGCTTTTGAGAGAGTCACTCACATTTGCCGAGATGTTAATAATGGATGATTAATTCGTGTTATCCACTCAAATGGAGCCTCTTTTTTTTTCATTTTTATTTACACTCATATTGGACGTGGAATTTACTTTAATTCATCTCAATTTAAAAAAACCTGGATAAGAGGAATTATTATTTTATTTGCTTTAATAGGAACCGCATTTATAGGATATGTGTTACCCTGAGGACAAATATCTTTCTGAGGAGCAACAGTTATTACTAATTTACTTTCTGCCATTCCCTATGTAGGAGAAATAATAGTATACTGACTATGAGGAGGGTTCGCAGTAGACAATCCAACATTAACTCGATTTTTTACTATTCATTTTCTTTTACCTTTTATTTTAAGAGCAATTATTATTGTACATTTAGTGTTCCTTCACGAATCAGGATCCTCAAATCCATTAGGTACCCCATTAAGAAATGACAAAATCCCATTTTACCCATATTTTTTAATTAAAGATTTAATAGGATACTTCAGATTTTTTTTACTATTCCTTTTATTAATTTTGTATTTTCCTTATTTTTTAAATGACCCTGACAATTTTACACCTGCAAACCCTCTAGTAACACCTCTTCATATCCAACCAGAATGATATTTCCTTTTTGCGTACACAATTTTACGAGCAGTACCTAATAAATTAGGGGGAGTTATCGGTTTAGTTTTATCAATTTTAATTTTAAGACTCCTACCCTTATTTCCTGCAAGATACTTAAAAGGGATTCAATTTTACCCACTTACCCAACATACATATTGACTATGAGTAAATTTAACTATCATATTAACATGAATAGGGATAAAACCAGTAGAAAGACCTTATATCTCTATAAGACAAATTTTAACATTATTGTATTTTGTTACATTTGTGATAATCCCAATCACTCAACAAATATGAGATAATTTAATTAAATAGTTGTGTAATTTATATAAAATAACTACCTTGAAAGTAGTAAAAGTACCCACTACAACTTCTCGGGGATCTACCGGACTCCTCCTAAAAAAAAATTCTTCTATAAAAAATCAATATAAAAAGAACAATAGAAAGATAAGATTTTCAACATAAAATTATTAATTTATCGTACCGATAACGAGGTAATGTCCCTCGAACAAGAATAATAACTAATGAAATAAATAAAATTTTTAAATAACTTGTAAAATTAAAAGTTAACCCTCCCATAAATAGTATAGTAATAACCATACCTGAAAACAAAATACTAAGGTACTCCCCCAAAAAAATTAAGGCAAACCCAGTCCCACCGTACTCAATATTAAACCCTGAAACTAACTCAGACTCACCTTCAGTAAAATCAAAAGGAGTACGGTTTAACTCAGCTAAAAAAGAAATCAAAATTATCATAAAAATAGGAATAACAGTAACAATTATTCAAATATTTGACTGGTAAACTAAAAAATCCCCAATAATTAATCTTTTAACTAAAAATAATAAACACAAAACCAACAAAAAAAAACTTACCTCATAAGAAATAGATTGAGCAACAACACGCAAACACCCTAGTATAGAGTAAGAAGAATTAGAAAATCAACCAGAAATTATGATAAAATACACACCAATACTTAGCACAGTAAAAATAAATATAAAACTATATTTTCATCTTACAATTAAATAAACATAAGGGAATCTCCCCCAAACAAACAAACTAATAAATATGGTTAAGCCCGGGCTTAACCAATAGGGATAAAAATTACATTTTATTGGAAAAAAAAATTCTTTTGTAAATAATTTGACAGCATCGGAAAAAGGTTGAAATAAACCAAGTAATCCTACTTTATTTGGGCCTTTACGTATTTGAACATAACCTAAAACTTTACGTTCTAGTAATGTTAAAAAAGCTACTCTTACAAGAGAAAAAATTATTATTAACAGCAATGTAACTAGTTTAGTTAAAATTTCTATTTGTAAAATTACATTTATAAATTCTAAACTTAGCACATTTGTCTGCCAAAATAGAATAGGTAATGTCAAATTAATTTTATTCTTAGAAATAAATAAAAATTTTATTAGTTGATCCTTTCGTACTAAACCACATAAATTATAAAAAGATAGAAACCAACCTGGCTCACGCCGGTCTGAACTCAAATCATGTAAATAATTTAAGTCGAACAGACTTAATATATAAACTTCTACATTTATATAATATTTAATTCAACATCGAGGTCATAAACTATTTTATAAATATGTTCTTAAAAAAAAAATTATGCTGTTATCCCTAAGGTAATTTTATCTTTATACCTACCATTTTAGGATCTAAAAATCATCAAATAATGAATAAAAAAGAAAAGTTAATTTCAAGTCACCCCAACTAAAAAATATTAAATTCAAAATAATTATGAAATTCTATAGGGTCTTCTCGTCCCTTTTAATCAATTAAGCTTTTTAACTCAAAAATTAAATTCAATACCCATATAAACAAAAAAGATAATATTACATTCAACCATTCATACAAGCCTTCAATTAAAAGACTAATTATTATGCTACCTTTGTACAGTCAAAATACTGCAGCTATTTACATAAGCATGGAGCAGGCTACACCAAAAATATTTTCCCCCCAGAAATGTTTTTGGTAAACAGTTGAAAATTATATTTGCCGAATTCTTAGTTAATATTTTTTGTTCTACTAATTTAATTATTATTAATCAAAAATATTTATTAATTTATATAACTTTACCCCCTAATTAAAGTTTTTTTCAAAAAATTAAATATTTCTAAATTATTTTTACAAATTATAATGATTCCTATTTCTAAAGACACAAAATACAATTACCCCCTAACTTTCATCAATTTTACAAGCTTATCCCTATAAATTTAATTAACTCAAATACCCCCATACTTGAATTAACTTAATTAAATTAAAAATAAAGCAACTAGATATAAAAAAATTAAATTTTTATCAAATCTAAAATAAATTAAGTACTAATTATGAAACATTAGTAAATTAATTAAATTAAATCTTTCTTTTTCGAGAAATTAAACTAATTTGTAAAATTAATTAACCCTGATACAAAAGGTACAAATTATGTGTTAACTAAAAAATAATAATGCCCCCTTACACAATTAATTAATAGTAAATACATATAAACATAATTAAAAAAATTATAATTTAATTAAAATAAAACTTTACAGTATCTCATTGATGTAACCAATAAACTTAAAATTTAGCTATTTATTTCTTTCCAAATACACCTTCCGGTACATTTACTATGTTACGACTTATCTTATTTTAAACAAGAGTGACGGGCAATATGTACATATTTTAGAATCTTTTTTCATAAAATTACTATAAATAACATTTACTACTAAATCCTTTTTTAAATTATCCTACATAATAAAAATTCATTCATAATTTTAATTGTAACTCATTTTTTTCTTTTTTACACTGCACCTTGACCTAACATAAAATTCATAAAATAATAGAAAATAAACCTTTAAATATATTCATGACAGCGATATACAAGTAACTAAAAAAGTAAATCTTAGTTGTGGGATATCAATTAATAAACAAGTTCCTCTAGTAAGATAAAATACCGCCAAATTTTTTAAGTTTGAAGACCGAAACGTTTACTACTCCAGAAAATTTTACATCATTTATAACAGGGTATCTAATCCTGGTTAAATGCCAAATTTCTTAATTAATCTTTAAAAGAGATAAATAAACATTTAAATTTTACTTTGAAATGAAAATTTTAACCTCATATAAACTTATTAATTAATCTACTAAAATAATATCTTCAAATTTATTGTATAACCGCAACTGCTGGCACAATATAAGTTAATTTTAAATTATATTTCTAAATATAAATTACATTAATATTTAATAACAATTACTGAATAAACATTTTAAAATTAAAAGTAAAAACTTACATGTAAATAAAATAAACAAGAAATTAGAAATACCAAAATAAAATATATTATATAACCAACAAAATTTAACTAACTAACCAAAAAACAAAATAAAAAATAAAAAATATATGAACAAAATTATTTAATATATTAATCATAAGTAGTTAAAAAGTTGTGTCTTCAGTTTTTTTTTTGATTATTAAAACTGAAGACACCGTTAATATAAAACAATTAATCTATTAAATATTACTAATAAAATAATTTTTTAATATAATAAATAAAAATAAAACATATTATATTTAAACATATAATATTGATTATAATTAAATATTTTACACACGTGTATGTATAATATATATATATATATATATATATATATATATATATATATATATATAATATGTATGTATATATATATATATATATATATATATATATATACATACATATATAATAATATATATATATATATATAAATATATATAATATGTATGTATGTATATATATATATATATATATATATACATACATACATATATAATAATATATATATATATATATAATAATATATATATATAACTCCTACTCTTTTTAATTAGAGTAGGAGTTATATATATAAATATATAACTATATATATATATATTAAATATTTATTATACCTCTCATTTGAAAATATTAAAAATATTGTTGATTAAAATATTCTTGTACCCTAAATTTTAATTTTTTTTTTTTTTCGAAAATTTTATTTTTTTAAAATTTTTATAAAAATTTTAATTTTACTTAAATAGAAAAAAGTTTCTATTTTTTAAAAAACGATAGTTAGTGAATTTTTTTAGAAGCAATTAAATTAAATTATTTATTTTTTTTTATATAAAATTTAATCTAAAATTTGTAATTAATATATATTTTAATCTTTTAGTTAAAATATTTTTTTATACCAATAAAATTTACATTAACATTGATATAGAAAGTTAGCGAATTCAAATTTTAACAAAATTAAATTTAATTAAAAATTACTTCTGTAACATAAATTTATCAAAAAGTTAGCGAAATTTTGTTAGATATGTAATATAAAAAAAAAAAATAAAAACTA